AAAACCAATCTGATTATGAGTTGTAAAGCAAGAAAAGTATACAGATAAATGGAAAGGTGAAAGAAAGATAGAAAAAGGATATCAACGATATATGATTCCAATATGTACGGTCTATGAGTCATCTCATAAAAAGGAATGTAATAGAGCATCAATACTGATTGATCCCCAATTAGGCAAATACGTGGATAAAACCACAAATCAAGAGCCCCGAGCCAATAAAGACTGAGAAGGTTGACTCAAAAACAAATTTCATTTAAGGGCTCCATTGTAGAATTCAGACCTAACCATTACTTGAGAGGTGGTGGGAACGACAGAACCTGTGAATGCATAGGATTCTATTGAAAACGAATCCTAATGATTCAGTGGGTAGGATGGCGGAACGAACCAGAATTCAATTCTTACAACTGAATATTGAAAGAGTAAATATTCGCCCGCGAATTTTTTTTTTTTGAAATGGGAGTAAATTAAAAATAAAAGTCAAAATAAAATAAAGATTCATTGTAACATTATACCTAAATGACATTATCTATATCTATAAAGAGAATCCGGGGTTAATTATAGATCAAATCAAAAGATAAAAAAAAAATTCTATTAAATGAAATTTCAAAGAATCCCTCGATTCAGTATATTATTCACCATGCTTTTTATTTTTAATCGTTTTATTCGCGAGGAGCTGGATGAGAAGAAATTCTCATGTCCGGTTCTGTAGTAGAGATGGGTGGAATTGATAAACAACCATCAACTATAACCCCAAAAGAACCAGATTCCGTAAACAACATAGAGGAAGAATGAAAGGAATATCTTATCGAGGTAATCGTATTTGCTTTGGTAGATATGCTCTTCAAGCACTTGAACCCGCTTGGATCACGTCTAGACAAATAGAAGCGGGGCGACGAGCAATGACACGAAATGCACGCCGCGGTGGAAAAATATGGGTACGTATATTTCCAGACAAACCAGTTACAGTAAGACCTACAGAAACACGTATGGGTTCGGGGAAGGGATCTCCCGAATATTGGGTAGCTGTTGTTAAACCCGGCAGAATACTTTATGAAATGAGTGGGGTAGCAGAAAATATAGCTAGAAGAGCTATTTCAATAGCGGCATCAAAAATACCTATACGAACTCAATTTATTCTTTCGGTATAGGATAGGGATGTAGAATAAAAGGAAAAAGTTTTTTTGATAAAAAAACAATTGTAGGTTTCTTGTTTTGAACAAACAATATTGCTTTTTTTTCACCCTTTACATTTTTAAACACAAAACCAATAAAAAAAAAAGATATGATTCAACCTCAAACCCATTTGAATGTAGCGGATAACAGCGGGGCCCGCGAATTGATGTGTATTCGAATCATAGGAGCTAGTAATCGACGATATGCTCATATTGGTGACGTTATTGTTGCTGTAATCAAAGAAGCAGTACCAAATACACCTTTAGAAAGATCAGAAGTGATCCGAGCTGTAATTGTACGTACTTGTAAAGAACTCAAACGCGAGAACGGTATAATAATACGATATGATGACAATGCGGCAGTTGTTATTGATCAAGAAGGAAATCCAAAGGGAACCCGGATTTTTGGCGCGATCCCCCGGGAATTAAGACAATTAAATTTCACTAAAATCGTTTCATTAGCACCTGAAGTATTATAAGGGAATACCGTGATATAGTTTATAGTATTTGAATTGATTAATTTAATTTTAGTAGATTGTTTGTATATCACGTATATACCTTTTAAAATTCATAACTATTTATGAATTCAGAAAAAAATAAAGAAATAGAGCATGTTGATTATATCAAAATTCGGGGGCAACAATAATCTTAGTTTATCATGAGTAAAGACACTATTGCTAACATAATAACCTCTATACGAAATGCTGACATGAATGAAAAAAGAACAGTGCGAATACCCTCTACTAACATCACTGAAAATATTGTTAAAATTCTTTTACGAGAAGGCTTTATTGAAAACGTGAGAAAACATCAGGAAAGCACTAAATATTTTTTGGTTTTAACCCTACGACATAGGAGAAATAGGAAAGGACCATATAGAACTATTTTAAATTTAAAACGGATCAGCCGGCCCGGTCTACGAATCTATTCTAACTATCAACGAATTCCGAGAATTTTAGGCGGAATGGGTATTGTAATTCTTTCTACTTCTCGAGGGGTAATGACAGACCGAGAGGCTCGAATAGAAGGAATCGGTGGGGAAATTTTGTGTTATATATGGTAATCTTTCTGATAGCCAAATTATGTGCGGAACTAGCATATTTGTGATAAAAAGGGGCAGCTTTCGAATATTATGTCTCTTTGACTAGTTCCAGTAAATAAAAATTCTAGTAAGTTAATATGATTCAATTAAAAGGCATATAATTTGTATATTCATTGTATATTCAAAAGTAAAGACTCAAATAATTAGATGGTTTTTTGATTGCAACATTCTTTCGTATGGATACAATTCGAAGTTAAAAATTTTAAGAAACTCATTTTCTTCCAAT